AATGAAATGCCTGATAAAAGGACTACTTTGATAGAGTAGATCATGTAAATTGTTTTACTTTCATTATGGAAAGATAAGCTAAGTTTAAGCTCATAGGTTCATACCCTATTTATGGAGTACATACTCCTCTCTCTATTTACATTTAATAGAATTAAACTATTTCTTAGAATATCAAAAATTCTTGTGCTTCGTACACTATAATGTATTAGAAAGATAAGCTAAGTTTAAGCTCATAGGTTCATACCCTATTTATGGTTCCGGCCTCTTTCTAATGTTAAACCATCCGACACGACTATTATTTTACACAACACTTATCACAGGAACCTTAATTTCTATTTCTTCAACTTCTTGAATAGGGGCTTGGTTAGGATTAGAAATCAACCTGCTTTCCTTTATTCCTCTAATATCCAATATAAATAACCAATTTGCTACAGAGGCAGCCTTAAAATACTTCCTAACCCAAGCTTTAGCTTCTGCAGTTTTATTATTTAGAGTGATTCTTTTGAGCTTAAATACTCATCTAACTTTTTCTGATTTCCATAATAACCTACCTTTAAGTATCGCGATGAGATCGACCTTATTATTAAAAATAGGAGCGGCTCCTTTCCATTTTTGGTTTCCGGGAGTAATGGAAGGATTAGATTGGTTTAATGGGTTAATTTTAATAACTTGACAAAAGATCGCCCCTCTCATACTAATCTCCTATATTTGGGTACCCAACCACTTTAGATTTATCATTATTGTAACTTGTATCCTAACAGGATCTGTAGGAGGGTTTAACCAAACTTCTCTCCGTAAGATTATGGCGTACTCCTCTATCAATCATTTGGGGTGGATACTTTCCGCTGTTCTTTTAGGGGAATCCTATTGACTAACTTACTTTGGGTTTTATGTTTTCATAAGTACTGCCGTTATTTTATTATTTCACGCCTACCAACTTTCCCATATTAATCATTTTTTCAGACTTCCTATTGACAACCCCATCCTAAAGCTAGCCTTATTTTGTAATTTGCTTTCCTTAGGGGGCTTGCCCCCATTCCTCGGGTTCTTACCTAAATGAATTATTATTCAAAGTTTAGTTGAACACCACTACACCGCCCTTGTCACCCTTATAGTCATTTTTACTTTGGGTACCTTGTATTTTTACCTTCGCATAGGATACGCAGCCTTTATACTTACTCACGCCCAACCAAAATGGCTTCCTACCACTCCTTTTTCACCCTTTCTCCAATCTCTTACCTTACTACTTCTAAGATTATCCTTGGTTGGACTATTAATTGCTCCCTTATTAATCCCCATCTTATAAGGCTTTAAGTTAACAAAACTTATAGCCTTCAAAGCTATCAATAAAAGTTCTAATCTTTTAAGCCTTAGTAAAATTTACATCTCTAGAATTGCAGCCTAGCATCTTCATTAGACTATAAGACCTTGGCAGAAGAGGGGCTAACCCTCCTAAATAGATTTACAGTCTATCACCTAAACTCAGCCATTCTACCGCGACAATGACTTTTTTCAACAAACCATAAGGATATTGGAACTTTATACTTCATCTTTGGAGCTTGATCCGGAATGGTGGGGACTTCCCTTAGATTACTAATTCGAGCCGAATTGGGACAACCTGGTTCACTAATTGGAGATGATCAAATTTATAATGTAATTGTTACTGCTCATGCTTTTATTATAATTTTCTTTATAGTAATGCCTATCATAATTGGAGGGTTTGGAAATTGACTAGTGCCCCTAATACTAGGAGCCCCTGATATGGCTTTCCCTCGGATAAATAATATAAGTTTCTGACTTTTGCCCCCAGCCCTTACTCTGCTTCTCGCTAGAAGTATAGTAGAAAGTGGAGCCGGGACAGGTTGGACCGTTTACCCTCCGCTCTCCGCGGGGATTGCCCACGCTGGGGCTTCAGTTGATCTCGCTATTTTCTCACTTCATTTAGCAGGGGTTTCCTCTATTCTAGGTGCAGTAAACTTCATTACTACCACTATCAACATGCGGTCCACAGGAATAACTATAGACCGAATCCCACTATTTGTTTGGTCCGTTCTTATTACCGCCATCTTACTTCTCCTATCTCTCCCCGTTCTCGCAGGGGCTATTACAATACTATTAACAGACCGAAATTTAAATACTTCCTTCTTCGACCCTGCAGGTGGGGGTGACCCCATTCTTTATCAACACCTCTTCTGATTCTTCGGACACCCAGAAGTTTATATTTTAATTCTCCCCGGATTCGGTATAATCTCCCATATTATTAGCCAAGAAAGAGGAAAGAAGGAAGCTTTCGGAACTTTAGGAATAATTTACGCTATACTAGCGATTGGTTTATTAGGATTTGTTGTTTGAGCACACCACATATTTACAGTTGGAATAGACGTCGATACTCGTGCTTACTTTACCGCTGCCACTATAATCATTGCGGTACCTACTGGTATTAAAATTTTTAGTTGACTAGCAACCTTACATGGAACGCAACTCACCTATAGCCCCTCATTATTATGAGCTTTAGGATTTGTCTTTTTATTCACTATTGGGGGATTAACTGGAGTTGTACTAGCTAATTCTTCTATTGATATTGTTCTACATGACACTTATTATGTTGTTGCTCACTTCCATTACGTCCTTTCTATGGGTGCCGTTTTCGCTATTATAGGAGGCTTGGTTCACTGATTCCCCCTATTCACAGGTTTATCCCTTCACCCGCAATGATTAAAGATTCATTTCGCAGTTATATTCATTGGAGTTAATTTAACTTTCTTCCCTCAACACTTCCTAGGCCTAGCAGGAATACCCCGGCGATACTCTGATTACCCAGACGCCTACGCTGCTTGAAATGTCGTATCTTCCGTTGGATCTACGATCTCTTTTGTTGGAGTCCTTATATTAATATTTATTGTTTGAGAAAGTATTATTAGTTATCGTCAAGTAACTTTCCCTCTTCAAATAAACTCATCTATCGAATGATTCCACAGTTTACCCCCAGCCGAACATAGTTACGCAGAACTCCCTACCCTTTTAAACTTCTAATATGGCAGATAAGTGCAATGGATTTAAGCTCCATACATAGAGGTTAACCCTCTTATTAGAAACAAATGTCAACATGAGCTAACTTAGGATTTCAAGATAGTACATCTCCCTTAATAGAACAATTAACCTTCTTCCATGACCACACTCTCCTAATTTTAGTGATAATTACCGTTTTAGTAGGGTATTTAATACTAACTTTATTCTTTAACTCTTACACCCATCGATACCTTTTAGAAGGACAAACTATTGAAGTTATTTGAACTATCCTTCCTGCTATTACGTTAATTTTTATTGCTTTACCATCCCTACGTTTACTTTACTTATTAGACGAAGTTAGAGACCCTTCCATCACCCTGAAGACAATTGGCCATCAATGATACTGAAGTTATGAATATTCCGATTTTCTAAATGTTGAATTCGATGCTTATATAATCCCCACTCATGAGCTGCCTGAAGGTAATTTCCGCCTTTTAGAAGTTGATAACCACACAGTCCTTCCTATAAATACTCAAATCCGAGTTCTTATTACCGCTGCCGATGTGCTCCATTCTTGAGCCGTGCCTTCCCTAGGAGTAAAGGTCGATGGTACCCCTGGCCGACTAAATCAAACGAGCTTTCTTATAAACCGACCAGGTTTATTCTATGGTCAATGTTCCGAAATTTGTGGAGCTAATCATAGATTCATGCCCATTGTTATTGAAAGCGTTCCCACTAATACTTTTATTTCTTGAGTCTCTTCAATAAGTGAAGCCTCACTAGGTGTCTGAAAGCAAGTAGTGGTCTCTTAAACCACCCATAGTAATTCCGCGATTACTCCTAGTGAAAGAGTTAGTTAAAGTAACATTAGTATGTCACGCTAAAATTGTTGGTACAACCCAGCACTCTTTGATGCCACAAATAGCTCCCTTAAGATGATTACTACTATTTATTGTGTTTTCCTCAACATTAATTCTTTTTAGTATTATAAATTATTTTATAATAACACCCTCCGCCCCTCAAAGTTCTTCTTCCCAATTCCAAACACAAGCTTTTAATTGAAAGTGATAACTAATTTATTTTCTGTCTTTGATCCCTCAAGTAGTATTATAAATTTATCTTTAAACTGACTTAGAACATTCCTAGGAATTCTTCTACTACCCACAGCTTACTGATTAATGCCCTCACGATATTCCTTAATTTGAAATAAGGTTACATCAACTCTCCACCAAGAATTTAACACCCTCCTTGGGCCTACCGGCCATGTCGGAAGAACTTTCCTGTTCATCTCATTATTTTCTATAATTGTCTTCAATAATTTCCTAGGTTTATTCCCTTATATTTTTACTAGTTCAAGTCACTTAACTTTCACCTTAGCCCTCGCTTTACCTTTATGAATAAGCTTCATACTTTACGGTTGAATTAACCATACCCAACACATATTTGCCCATTTAGTACCCCAGGGGACTCCCCCCGTGCTAATGCCCTTCATGGTTTGCATTGAAACTATTAGTAATATCATTCGACCAGGAACTCTCGCAGTGCGGCTAGCCGCCAATATGATTGCAGGCCACCTTCTCATAACCCTGCTAGGAAATACAGGACCCAGCCTGTCATTAACTATTCTTAGATTCTTAATTATTGGTCAAATCGCCCTCCTAGTTCTAGAATCCGCCGTAGCTATTATTCAATCTTACGTCTTTGCTGTCTTAAGCACCCTTTATTCTAGTGAAGTAAACTAATGTCAACACACAGTAATCACCCTTATCATCTTGTAGATCAAAGACCATGGCCTCTCACAGGAGCCATTGGAGCTATAGTAACTTTAAGTGGATTAATCCAATGATTCCATCAATATAACACCACTTTGCTTTTCCTTGGGTTTACCTTAACAACCCTAACTATAATTCAATGATGACGAGATATCACCCGGGAAGGTACTTACCAAGGGCTCCATACCTATATTGTCACCTTAGGTCTTCGCTGAGGCATAATTTTATTTATTGTCTCAGAAGTATTTTTCTTTATCTCTTTTTTCTGGGCTTACTTCCATAGTAGTCTTTCACCTACCGTTGAATTAGGAGCCATCTGACCCCCTGCAGGGATCTCCCCGTTTAATCCTCTTCAAATTCCTCTTTTAAATACAGCCATCCTTCTTGCTTCCGGAGTTACTGTCACATGAGCTCACCACGGTATCATAGAGGGAAACCACTCCCAAGGTCTCCAAGGTTTATTTTTTACAGTACTATTAGGGATTTATTTCACAATTTTACAAGCCTACGAATACATCGAAGCTCCTTTCACTATTGCAGACGCTGTTTACGGTTCTACCTTTTTCATAGCAACAGGATTCCATGGACTCCATGTAATTATTGGAACTACCTTTCTCCTAGTTTGTTTACTACGACACTACTTTGAACATTTTTCTGCAGCTCACCATTTTGGTTTTGAAGCTGCTGCCTGGTATTGGCATTTTGTCGATGTAGTTTGGTTGTTCCTTTATGTTTCTATCTACTGATGAGGTAGTTAATTATCTATTTAGTATAAAGTATATTTGACTTCCAATCAAAAGGTTTGGATAATTCCAAAATAGATAATTTTATTAATTTCTTCATTAGGCCTAATCCTTATTGTGATCACAACTGTCGTTATAATATTAGCCGCTCTCTTGTCAAAAAAATCCATTGTCGATCGAGAAAAAAGCTCGCCTTTCGAATGTGGGTTTGACCCTAAAAGTTCATCCCGGCTTCCATTCTCACTCCGATTCTTTCTTATTGCAGTTATTTTCCTTATTTTTGATGTCGAAATCGTTCTGCTTCTACCTTTAATTGTCTTACTTCCGTTCTCAAGACCATCCATCTGATTAGCCGTTGGAATATTCTTCTTACTTATCCTCATTTTAGGACTTTACCACGAATGAAACCAAGGAGCCCTAGATTGAGCCCACTAGGACTGTAGTTAATAATAATATTTGGTTTGCATCCAAAAGGTGTTGATACTCAACCTGTCTTAACCCTTTCTCCTTTTTAAGGTTTAAAAAAAAAGGAGAAAGAGAGTAGGAAGCGATAGTTTGCACCCAGTTTCGACCTGGTTCTAGATGGTTTTCATCCCTGCTTTTAAGTGAAGCCAAAGTAGAGGCTTATCACTGTTAATGATAGAATTGGGTTTAACCCCCACTTAAGAAGTGTGATGTTCATGCAAGAGCTGCTAACTCTTTCTCTAGCGGTTAAAATCCGTTAACACTTCTACATTCATGTAGTTTACCTAAAACATTACATTTTCACTGTAAAAAGAAGCCTCGGCTTTATGAATGTCCAAAGATCCTAAAATCTCCCTAACATCTTCAGTGTTATGCTCTATATAAGCTATTTAAACAAGCCAAAGAAAGGCCAACCAAAATAATTACCCAAAAAATAAAAATAGTTAAGTAAACCTTTAAATTATTATCCTGTAACCATTGATTTAATACAGATATATCTTGCAAACTCTTGTATAACCCTTGACCCCCAAAGGTTTCACTCCACCCTTGGTCCATACTTTTCACTAACTTATTCCCCATATCCAACGGAACTCCTCTTACTCCGTAAGTAGATAGGAAAGGTATAAACCACATAGACCCTATAAAAACAACCGGACCATAACTTTGTAAACTCTTTATTTCTTCACCAACCTTAAACTTAGCCAACTCATAACCAAGCCACCCTCCGCTCAAACTCACAGTTAGTGCCAATGTTTTAAGCCCCAAAGGTAAACATACTATCTCTGGGGTAGGAAATAAAATTCAACTTATCATGCTCCCACCCACGACAGACATTAATAACAGTCCACTTATACCTCGCAATATAATATGCCCTTCATCATTCATTGGGTGACAAACCCCAGGATAAAAATCTCTAGTTATACTATAATAAACTAAACGTAATGAATAACATATAGTCAGCCCTGTAGAAAAGAAAAATAAAAAGAACGAAAAACTATTCAAATATCTCAAAGTTGCTATCTCTAAAATCAAATCCTTCGAATAAAACCCTGCCAAAAAAGGCATCCCGCATAAGGCTAAATTGGCAACATTCAAACATGCCGATGTGTAAGGTATTTGTCTTACCAGACTCCCCATGTTCCGAATGTCCTGAGAATCCTTTATGTTGTGAATTACTGCCCCCGCACATATAAATAACAACGCCTTAAATAAAGCATGTGTTAATAAATGAAAATAGGCTAACTTATAAAATCCTATAGATAAAATTCTCATTATTAACCCCAATTGTCTTAATGTTGACAAAGCAATAATTTTCTTCAAATCAAATTCAAAATTAGCTCCCAACCCCGCCATAAATATTGTTAAACCAGAAATTAATAATAAGAAAGATGTGGCTGGAGTCCCTTCAATTAATGGGCTAAACCGAATTAACAGGTACACCCCTGCAGTAACTAAAGTTGAAGAATGCACCAAAGCCGACACCGGCGTAGGTGCCGCCATGGCGGCAGGTAACCAAGCAGAAAAAGGAATTTGGGCTCTCTTCGTTATAGCTGCTAGGACCACCAACATTCCAACTAATCTCATCTCCCACGTTCTCTTTATAGCCTCCAAATAATAGATATAATTGAAACTTCCGAAATTTAATATCCACGCAATTGCCAACAATAAAGCAACGTCACCAATTCGGTTAGACAAAGCTGTAAGTATCCCCGCGTTATATGACTTTACATTCTGATAATAAATAACTAGACAATAAGAAACCAACCCTAATCCATCCCATCCTAACAAAATTCTAATTAAATTTGGGCTAATAATTAATAATATTATTGATATAACAAATATTAATACCAACAAAATAAACCGGTTAATATTGTGGTCCCCACTTATATATTCTTCTCTGTAATAAATTACTAAAGACGAAATTAATAATACAAAACTTATAAAAATTAAAGATATTCAATCAAATAAAAAAGTTATCACAATACTCGATGATTGTAAACTCACTACTTCTCACTCAATAAAAACAGTTACTTCCTTTAATAATCTCAACACCCCTAAAGTAAATAAACTCACGCTTGTTCTCAACAAAAACACAAAGCTAACAAAACAAATTGATAAATTTCATAACACTACCCGAAGTAACGAATTACATTTTTGACACCACAAATCAATATTTTTATTAAACTATTCAGGTAAATTCATAATAAGCTTGGCTCTCTCTTTAAAATCAGTAAATTTAAGGGTACTCAATGTAAAAATAATAACAAATATTCACGACTGTAACCCCCGACAGTAGCATAAAGTCCTGAGTATAAACTCCCGTGCTGACTGTAACTAAATAAATATAAAGTATACGCAGCTCTAAAGAAAGATAATAAAGCTAGACCAATTATGCTCACTCATGACCATGCTACCAAACTATTTAATAAGCTAATTTCACCTAATAAATTTAAGGTTGGAGGGRCAGCCATATTGGCTGAACTCAACAAAAACCACCATAAAGCCATTCTGGGCATAAAATTCAAAAGTCCCTTATTAATAATTAATCTCCGACTACCAAGTCGTTCATATGAAATATTAGTTAAACAAAATAACCCTGAAGAACATAACCCATGAGCAATTATTAAAGTAAACGCTCCACAAACCCCTCAGTAATTCAATGTTATTAGCCCGCCTAAAACTAATCCCATATGTGCTACAGATGAATAAGCAACCAAAGCCTTTAAATCAGTCTGACGTAAACACACAAATCTAACTAAACATCCACCAACTAAACTAATACCAATTCACACAAAATTAAACTTTATCCCTAATCTAGTTAACAAATTAAACACACGAAGTAACCCATAGCCTCCTAATTTCAATAAAACTCCCGCTAAAATCATAGACCCTCTCACAGGAGCTTCTACATGAGCCTTAGGAAGCCATAAATGTACTAAAAATATAGGCATCTTAACTAAAAACGCAAAAATTAATGCTAAATATAACAATCTTCTACTATCTAGCACAATATCCTTCAATATAAAAGGAATAAATAATCTCCCACTGCCTTGGTAAATATAAAAAATAGCCACCAATAAAGGCAACGAAGCTAATAATGTATAAAACAATAAGTACATCCCTGCTTGTACCCGTTCCGGTTGATACCCTCAACCCAAAATTAAAAATAAGGTTGGGATTAAAGAACCTTCAAAAAATAAATAAAATAAAAACAAGTTTTGTGTACTAAAAGTACAATAAAGTATCAACATTAAAAATAAAATTATAAATAAAAATAAGCCTTGATAATATTCATACTTTAACACAGATTGACTCGCCATAATTATCAAACCACAAATTCAAAAACTCAACAAAATCAACCCAAACGAAATAACATCACACCCCATAAAATAACTTACTTGATAGAAAATATAAGGCACCCCTCCCAAAAGTATAAATATAAATGTCAATAAATAAAAACTCACATGTACCAAATGTCATCTTCGCGAAATAAAAACTAACGGAATCACACCAATTAACCCTATTATAACCTTTAACATTGTAAAATTCTAAATGATTGGAAATAATCATTCCCATGCGTCCGAATCATAGACACCAAAATAGATAACCCTAAAGCTCCTTCACAAACCGCAAAGGTAAGAAATACCATTGTGAAATATATTTCACAACCTAAACTGGCTAAGTAAATAAATAACAAACCATATAAACTCAATACAATAAATTCTAATCTCAACAACGTTGCTAACAAATGCTTCCGGTTGGAAATAAACCCACCAATCCCAATAAATACTAATAAAATTAAACTAACTGGTCATAATAATTTTAACATTTGTTTTAATAGTTTAACTAAAACCTTGGTCTTGTAAACCAATAATGAGAATTTTTCTCTTAAAACTTCAGAGGTAAAGCTTCTGCCCTATCTTTAGTCCCCAAAACTAATATTTTCATAAACTACCCTCTGTCTTGACACAATTAATTTTACTCACCATTAGCCTCACTGTTGGGTTTACTTTTATTACAATAAGACATCCCCTAGCCATAGGATTAATCCTATTGTGCCAAACGCTTTTGATTTCCCTAGTAACCGGCTTATTGGCACCAACCTTTTGATTTTCTTATATTCTTTTTCTAGTCTTCTTAGGAGGAATACTCGTCCTATTTATTTATGTAACAAGTTTAGCCTCTAATGAAATATTTTCTATCTCTGCTAAAACAATAATCTTAAGCTGCCTATTTATTTTTTTCGTTTTAATAACTTCTTATTTCAATGATCCTTCTCTTTGAACTTTGTCCAATTATTCTGACCAAGCAAATCTCCTAGAATGAACATCCCCTCAACCCATTTTAAACTTACTCATCAAACTCTATAATCATCCCACTCATTTACTAACCTTATTACTTGTATTGTACTTATTTTTGACTTTAGTGGCAGTAGTCACTGTCACACAAATCTTTGAAGGACCTCTTCGCTCAAAGAACTAATGTTTAAACCTCTTCGCTTACACCATCCTCTTTTTAAAATTGCCAACAACGCATTAGTTGATTTACCTGCTCCTTCTAATATTTCTGCTTGATGAAATTTCGGGTCCTTGTTAGGCCTATGTTTAGTGATTCAAATCGCCACCGGTTTATTTTTAGCCATGCACTATACCGCTCATATCGATCTCGCCTTTTCTAGTGTTGCTCATATTTGCCGAGATGTAAACTATGGGTGGTTTCTTCGGACTCTCCACGCGAATGGTGCCTCTTTTTTCTTTATTTGTTTATACCTCCATGTAGGTCGTGGTATATATTATGGCTCTTATCAATTTATGCACACATGAATAGTAGGAGTCTTGTTATTATTTTTAGTAATGGGAACTGCTTTTATAGGTTATGTTTTACCTTGGGGACAAATGTCCTTCTGAGGTGCCACAGTTATTACAAATCTTCTTTCCGCTATCCCATACCTAGGTATAGATTTAGTGCAATGAGTTTGAGGAGGATTTGCTGTCGATAACGCTACCTTAACTCGGTTCTTCACTTTCCACTTCTTGCTTCCTTTCATCGTGGCTGCAGCCACAATAATTCATCTTTTGTTTCTTCACCAAACCGGGTCTAATAACCCACTAGGGGTTAATAGTGATGTGGACAAAATCCCCTTTCACCCTTATTTTACTTTTAAGGATATTTTTGGGTTTATAGTACTCCTTATAACTCTAACTCTGCTAACTTTATTAAATCCCTACTTATTAGGAGACCCTGATAATTTTATCCCAGCTAATCCGCTAGTTACCCCTGTACATATTCAACCCGAATGATACTTCTTATTCGCTTACGCCATTCTACGGTCCATTCCTAATAAGCTTGGCGGAGTAATCGCTCTAGTACTTTCTATTGCCATTCTTTTCATTCTCCCTTTTGTAAATAAGAGCAACTTCCGAGGGTTGGAATTTTACCCAATCAACCAAATTATATTTTGGTCTCTCCTCTCTATTGTCATCTTACTCACTTGAATTGGAGCTCGTCCTGTAGAAGATCCTTATATCCTACTCGGGCAAATCTTAACTGTCGTATACTTTCTTTACTATTTACTAAACCCATTAATATTCAAACTATGGGATTCACTTCTAGATTAGCTAATTATTATGTGGATAATTTATGTTTTGAAAGCATACAGAAGAGGTTCGACTCCTCTATTGGCTTTACTTAAAAAGTTCAATTAAACACCTACTCCTATCGCTAAAATCTTCAGCCCACTGAAGAAAATTAAATAATTTAATGATAAAGGTAAAAAACTTTTTCAGGCTAAAAATATTAGCTTATCATACCGGAATCGAGGTAAAGTTCCCCGCACTCAAATAAATATAAAAGCCAAAAATACTAACTTCAAATAAAATCACAATCTCAACACATCACACCCCAAAAACAATACACAGAATAGCATTCTTATGAACAAAATACTAGCATACTCAGCCATAAAAATTAATGCAAAACCCCCTCTTCTGTACTCCACATTAAACCCAGAAACCAACTCGGACTCCCCTTCCGCAAAATCAAATGGAGTCCGATTGGTTTCAGCCAAACAAGAAGCAAACCAAGCTAAAGCTAAAGGGAATGTTAAGAATAAAAACCATCTATACTCTTGGTAAAGTTTAAAGTCTAATAAGCTATAGCTCCCAATCAAGAAAACGAAAGAAAGCAAAATCAATGCCAATCTTACTTCGTAAGAGATTGTTTGAGCTACTGCGCGTAGTCCTCCCAATAACGCGTAATTAGAATTTGAAGCTCACCCCGCCACCATTACTGTATAAACCCCTAATCTTGTACAACATAAGAAAAAGAGTAACCCTAAACTAAAATTATGAAGCCCAGTTAAATAGGGCATGATTAACCAGACTATTAACGCTAAAAATAAACTAAAAATAGGAGAAATATAATAAGGCAAATAATTCGACACCGACGGATAAGTTTGTTCCTTAGTGAACAACTTAATTGCGTCTGCAAAAGGCTGAGGAATGCCTCAAAACCCTACCTTGTTAGGCCCCTTCCGAATCTGAATATACCCTAATACCTTTCGTTCTAACAAAGTTAGAAACGCTACACCAACCAATACACAAATTACCAATAATAATCTTCTAACCAACCCTAAAATTAAATCCTTATAAAACATTTACTACCTGAAGACCTAATCTCCATTCAAGGATTCTAAATCCATTGCACTTATCTGCCAAAGTAGTTATTGATATTCAAATTAGAAAGAATGTCTCTAATATTTGGTCCTTTCGTACTAAAATATTATTTAAAATTGAGGATAGAAACCAACCTGGCTTACGCCGGTCTGAACTCAGATCATGTAAGGATTCAAAGGTCGAACAGACCTAAACCTTGAACTTCTACACCCAAGAATAACCCTTAGTCCAACATCGAGGTCGCAACCCTTTTTGTCGATTAGAACTCTCAAAAAAGATTACGCTGTTATCCCTAAGGTAACTTAGTCTTTTAATCGTTAATACGGATCATACACTCATACATCAATGTTCCAGTTTTAAAAATAGTTTTTATTATCTTCCTGTCACCCCAACAAAATATTTAACCTATTGAATCTTAACCCTTCTAAAGTGATTAAATATTTAAAATATAAAGATCTATAGGGTCTTCTCGTCCTCCAATTTTATTTCAGCCTTTTGACTAAAAAGTTAAATTTTAGATAGTTTTAAGGAGACAGCTAATACCTCGTCCAACCATTCATTCCAGCCTTTAATTAGAAGACTAATGATTATGCTACCTTTGCACGGTCAATATACCGCGGCCCTTTAATTCTTCAGTGGGCAGGCTAGACCTTCTATTTTCCCAAAAGGCGATGTTTTTGATAAACAGGCGAGCATTATATTTGCCGAGTTCCTTCTTAAAACTTTACTATCTTTTAATATTCCATACTCATTTTAACATTATAACTAATCTTAACCCATTCCAGATTATTTCTTAATACACACTTTAAACTCTTAAAAATTAAATCCCTAAAAAATAAATTATAACATCCTTAAATAGATGGCTACTTTCAAGCCTACTCATTTTCTTATTCATAAAGTTTTAACACTATTGCGGAGCTTATCCCCCACAACATAAAGGTATTTTCAAATGTGAAGACAAAGTCTTCAAATTCCCCAACCCCTGAATTAAATTCATTTCTCAAGAAACTAGATACCTTGAGGATCGTTTAATATTTCATTCCTATAAATCTATGAACAATTAGTTTGCTACCTAAACTATTTTAAATTTATAGCACTCCTCATATCGAGACTTTAGACTCATCTCTTTAAATTATTAAACCCTGATACAAAAGGTACAACATAAAGTCTACTTTTCCTTAAACTAATTTTCAAATATTTCAATTTTCCCTCACGGTACTACTTTATCCTTACTGTTATTTGTTCTTTACCCTTTACTGAAACTTACTTTTTGAAATTGGTTTCCCTATCTTTAACTCGTAAACTCACTTTCTGTATTAATTCTTTCTTTCAAAATATATCGATTTGCACGACTTCGTCCCAGTGTAAATGAGAAGCTTAACTACTCAAGCTCTATTTTGACTTTCTAGAGACACCTTCCGGTACATCTACTATGTTACGACTTATCTCGCCTTAAAAAACGAGAGCGACGGGCGATGTGTGCTTGTTTTAGAGCCGTTATCATAAAAACTTAATTCCTCTTATTACATCCAAATCCACCTTCAATCTTCTTTTACAAAAAAATGTCCGTGTAATTAAAATTATTGTAACCCATCTCCCCTTAATTATAAACTGCACCTTGACCTGACATCTTTCCTAATTGGAAACCTTGAGGGTATTCTCTCGAATCACTCTTATGACGGCGGTATACAAGCTGAAAACAAAATCAAGTTAAATAAACGGGGGTTATCGATTACGGGACAGGTTCCTCTGACCGGATTAAAACACCGCCAAATTCTTTGAGTTTCAAGAACATAACTATTACTACTCCGATTTTACTTTAACTTTTAGAATAGTGGGGTATCTAATCCCAGTTTATTTTCTAAACTTCATAACTTCATTCAATGATTCAACGATTAACTTAAAATTTAAAATTTCACCTAATAAATTCCTTTTTCTAACCTTTATTCAAAATTAATTACAAACCAATAAAATACTCTTACCCCCTTCGTGTAACCGCGGCGGCTGGCACGAGTTTTGCCGGAATTAACAAAATTACTGGTTCCAAGTTACCTTGACTAACCAATACAAAACACTGCGAATATTGTAATATTAAGAAATCTTTTAGACATTCTTATCAAACTTGCAACTATTTACATGTGAAACAATCCGATAGAAAATTCTTTAGCTAGAATAAAACTTTAATAGTAACATTATAAGTTATGGGTCAACTATATATATATATGAGTATCTTCTCTAATTCTACCAACTATTATATATAGATACTTACCAATTATTCCTTATAATCGATACCTGCATAATTTAATATAGTCACTATAAATTAATACATACCCCATACAATCTAAAAAACTAAACATAAACTAAATTCAAGAAGAGGGGGATTCAATTCTTTTTTTAAACCTTAAAGAATTGAATCCCTAGTATTGAAAATAAAGGGCTAAATTTTATTAGTATAGTAAGATAAATCCATTATATAAATATGTAACCTCTATAATATAATATAATAATATAAATCATAGTAATAAACAATATATTTTCTTAATTAAGGTTCTTAGATACTTTTATACTTTATATCTAAGAACCTTAATACTTATACTAATAATATATAACTATATATATATATGGGTTATATTATATATATATATTTAATTATACCTGGTTTATATCTATGCTATTCTACGATTCTCATTAAAAAAAAAACCTGTACCTGCAGCTAAAAAATTACTAGCAGAGAAGTTCTATAAAAAAACATATAAAAAAGCTGATCCATGTCTCACAAACTTAACAATAAACTCTCAAATTATAAT